TAGAAGGTAAGAGACTTTTTTCGTTGCGCTCTAATCGGGGAGGCCGGGAAAGGGAAAAAAGCTCGTAGTAGGAAAGCTATATCTCGCTATTGAAGACAAAGGTAAGAAAATCCTTTTTTCCGGGAACTGATCAATATTTCAATTCAATCCGATTACATAAAGCAGTCCTTCGCAACGGATTTGACATCCAGAGAAGAGAGTCCTTAGGCTCGGCAAATTAAGCAAACTCTTGATCGTGGAATGCCACTTAAAAAAGAGTTAGGCAAGTAGCCTTTGAACTTGAATGAAAGGGAATTCCTTTTTCCGCTAAAGTTCAAAAACTTTTTCTGGTTCGCCCTCCCAGGGATTTTAGCACTTGAACGGCTTCTCCTGGACCGCTACTATCTTATATCCTATGGAAAGCCAAACAAAGAAAAAAAGGGCAGTTTGATTGGGAAAACGGCTAACTAGAAAAAGAACTGGCAGAGAAAGCTTCCAGGAATGGCCCGTATAGGGCACTGGATCCTTCTGTGCTCTGGACTGAGAAAGAATAGAATTTGTGGAGTGAGGAATCTTCCTGCTACCTTATCTTGCTGAATCATAAAGAAGCACACTGAGTGCTGTCTGGAATAAGGGGTCTGGTCTGTGTCTAACTGGTCTCTGATGTAGAGTGTGACCTCTTTCTTCCATCGGATATAGAAAGTGTGCAGCTGACTTATGAACCTATTTGGAATTCTACTAGTTAAGTTAGAGGATCTTAAAGACAAGAAAGGAATCGAGATTCTTTTCTTCCACTTCTTTTTTATATGGAAGTCTATCTCTTAGGCCTTTTCATTTTTCTTGATTGCTATTCTGTAGATGATGATTATAGGATAGATGCCCGGTACTCTTCAGTAAGAGAGTTGGTTGGAAAGATGGTGATGGGCTTTTTCTTTAATCTAAATAGATTCTGGGGATATAGCTGATACAAAGAAAGGGTGAGGGTAGGATTCCACGGAATTGTGGTAAAGTACGGTAAGAGCCTTTTAGCCTTTGTCACAGATTCCATTCAAGATGAAATACCTCAGCATGAGAGGGAATGGAAAGGCTAGTAGGATTCTCTCCATGAGAAAAGAAGGAAGAATAGCTCGTGCCAACACGGAAAGTTGTATTGGTTGGCCTTTTCTGTTCTGATTCCAGTTTTTGGGATTACAGATTCAGGGGCTTAGCTTACATAGAAGCAGCTTCAAATGTCATTCCCCTCGCTTCCCCTGCTGTTCATCCGCACACCATCGACTTCCACAACCCAGTGGATGTTGAACGCTCTGTGAATGGCACAAGATAGGGGATGCGCTCAAAACAAAAGAGAAGCAGGGCATTGAATGATTTCAAGTTCAGGAACTGGTAGACAGTTTCCACTCAAAGAGTAGCTATACTGAGATACATGCATTATCATACGGGACCCACGAGCCTTCTCATTGAATCCAAGTAGAGTGTACTGCGCTGATTTTCATCTATACCTCCCATTTTTGGATGCCTTTCTTAAAATAGAAAATTTAGGCCATCTAACCCCGGGATTGTAGGCTATTTTACGATAGCAGGATTCGCTCTCGTTGTGGTAAATATCTATAGAATACGTCATTCTATGGATATATATGGCTGGGGCACTCTAGACGAGCTAGAAGCTCCCACAGAGAGTACTTGCCCACATATCAGACAAAGAGCCTGAATCAAGCCACATGTAGTTATATATATAGAAAAAAAGTATAGAAAATCAATTTGGGAGAGAGCCGGATGTCAGCATCTCTATCCTATCAACATCCACTCTTGCTGGGATTGGTGCCCTAGGGAACGCCGTTATGGGCCTGACGGTAGATGGAAGAGACCTGAAGTAGGGAGCTGAGTCCCCAAAAAAGAAAGAGAAGAATTCCATATAGGGAATCCTACCTCGAAGATAAGCAATAAAGAGAGAGCTTAGGAACCAACTGGTCATTGAACTACAAGCTTGGAAGTGGCCATGACCTGATGGTATGGGACTCGCTTGTAGCCCTTTCAAGTAATCATAAGAACCTAAAAGACAAGGGCTAGTTCCCGTGGAGTCTGACTGCAAGGAATCTTTAGTTGCCGATGGTATCTTCTCTCCAAAGTCTTCAATGCCAGTTGGTAAGGTTAGTATAGATGGGAAAGTCTAGTGTGCCACTAGTTGTGTTAATACATGCCCTACTTTCTTCGTTTTCTAGCTCTTTTAAAGCCCGGACTTCCGGTAGGAAAGACAGTCCAGAAGAGATCTTTCTTTTTAGTTACTGCTCAATTTACTGTAGTCAGAGTATGCAGTTGCAATCTAGTCATGAGATTTAGCAGCAAGAGTTTCCTCATTCTAGTTACACGGGAGAAATTGTCAGGAATCTTTCTTTAGCAGTAGAATGACCCTTGGCAGGCTGTTAGCGAATTACCATAGGAAGACAGTAGGATAGGTTAGCTAAGTTAGGTCAGGTTTTTTTTTTACCTGCCTAATCTCTTAGCTAGAAGTGACTTAACTTACTTTCGAAGACAGATAAGAGTAAGTAGCTTTGAGAGTTAGTCGCGTAGTGTGCTTTTTTTTTGTTCTCTACTGCCAGCCCTGCCTTTACTTCTGGTAGGCAGTAACTAAGGAATCAAGTCTCGTCTTTCCAGTCCGTAACCCAGCTTCAGAAGTTAGATCCGTAAGGCAGTCCGGAACAGATCTTGATCTTTCTATTGCATTACAGTCATGATATTGAGCTCGCCTGCTAGGCTCAAAACGGTCTTAAACAGAAAAAGGCGAGTTGCGCTAAGGTCTCAGTTCCACTACAGACGAAGCACACCGAACCTAGGTTTCTTTCTACCTCGTCAGAGAAGAAGGAAGAAACTGGGTTCTGAATCCAATCCCATCGATAAAGTTCGAGTGCTTTGATGCTGCTGTTCTTTAGTGTAAGCGCGGTTAGCTCCTTTCTATACCCAAGTCCGTGTGAACCAAAGACAAGTAAAGCCATTCATTTAACATTTAATAAGAAAGTTTTATGTTAATTTAAATAGAATTGCCCGATCGTGATGAATGTTAATTGACATTGGGTAATTCATAGAAGAGCATAGCCATGCCATGATAGAATGACTGAAAGCCTGAATTCAACCACTCAAAAAGATCTAGCAAGATTGACTGCAATTCAATTAGCAATGTTAACTGCAGACAGATTCTAGTTCAACCATTATAGCAAGAGGCGGAGCTTGATAGGAGCCCGAGCGTACCCTATCATAATCGCAATGAACGCGATCTTAGGAAGCTTCCTTTCGTCCCGGTTGCACTAGGCTAGACTCTTTCAATCAAGCCTATACAAAGGTATCCTCTTCCGCTTTCTTCGCTTGCTTGCTGGAAAGCTCTATACTGACCTTGGCTATTTCAGGCAATTTCTAAAGCATTTAGTAGCCATGCTACCTTCTTTGGCCCTACCTTACACACCATCTTTCTCTTTTCCCGCCAGCCGCCCTTAATTTATCGTACTCTTCCTTGGTCTCTTCCCGTGGATATGAAATAGAAAGAATTCCAGGAAAAAGTAGTGTGATACAGTAAGGGCCTGACATGAATCGAATCGGAAAGGGTACGTGCTAAAGCAAAGCTAGAGCAGCTCTATAGGTGTAATTTCATTCAGTACTTTTTAGTTGCCATCAAACGAACCCAACCTTCTGATAGATGTTGAGCTTAAATCAATCAAAATATGTTTTGGAGTAAGACTTTAATATAGCTTATCCTTTAGGCGAGAATTGTTTTAGGCAAGAATATAGTTATCACCCTCCTAGCCCCATTGAAGCAAGGAATATTAGGTAGTTAGTTTGATTCTCGAGCCCTTTTAGAATGCCTGTAATCCAGTGCCAGAAGAGTTCCAGTAGCTAGGGAAGTAGGCTAGGCTCTAAGGTTGTCGAGGTTCTGGGGCAAGCTCTTTAGCCCTCCTATCCGAGCAGTTAGTTTTGAAAGCCATCTATACAGGTGTATAACAGTAATAGCAGTTAGACCATTAATAGCCTAGGACTAATAGCAGTTCTATCGGACCGTTAATATCTTGGATAGCAGTCCGTCCTTCCACACCTTTTTTTGAAGACGGCCTAAAGTTAGCGTCCAGCCTGCTATTATCTTTTCCTATTTCCTTAAATAGCTATTTTTTTTTTCTATCATTCTTCAAGGCTATTTTCTCTGGGCCAGCCAGCTTTTTGAAAGAGAAAGAGGTGAAGTCCCTTTCCGCTAGCCAGTTGGACTAAAGGAAGTGAGCTCTCACGGCCAGTAGGCAAGCCGAGTCTTTCAAGCACACTTCCTCTAGACCGGTAGAAGTCTTTGTCCTTACTAAGGGCCCTCTGGTTCATTTCTATTCTGGTAGGTCTTTCTCTCTCTTTTCCTTGCTTTTCGTTTTTGGTCTCAAGCCTATTCCCTTGCAAAGACAAAGACCAGATTTGTCCCACCCGGGGATCTGACCCCATTGATCTTCCTCTAGGATTCGCGCTTTAATTTAATAAGCTCACTCGTGCCATTTGACCTCGTCCTAGAAGATTCATACTCAATCTATGCCACTAGCTCGACGTCCCTTCTTTTCTTCTAGCACAACTGCGGATATGAACTCACCAGAAACAACGGCAACTGCAGATAGTCTTGTTGAAAGCTTTATTACTTCTACTGACAGCAATACTTAACCGGGCTGGCTGGCTACTTCCCCCCTGTAGGTCGAGCGTCTTCAAACCTTCTGTGGACCTTGCTTCTCTTATGATTTTTCTTGTTTGTCATTCGAAAGAGAAGCAAAACAGAAGGAACGCTAGCTATATGCTTAACACATGCAGGTCGATCAGTTCGCCCTTCTGTTCAGAAAGAGGCTGAAGTTATCGGTTCGAATCCGATAGATAAAGGGCTTTTTATTAGGAAAACCTATGAAAAGTGAACCGGTTAGTTGGATTTTTCACAACTATACTACAACCTCCGCTCCTAAGCTAACTAAGAGCGCTATCCGTTCCTACGCCCCCTACCGGATGAAACTTGAGATTCA